GGGAGTATCCCTATAAAAAACTAGTGAACAAGTATCCCCAGTCCCCACCTTTTATCTACTCAATTAAAAGGTTCCTTGAGAGGTGGGTGGCTGGTAATAATATAATGGTATGATGAAATAAAGATAAAGATGGGAAGAAAGTTTAATAGTAAATGTTTTAAAATGTTAATGGCAGCTAAATTAATTGGTGCAGGTCTAGCAACAATTGCACTAGCAGGTGCAGCAGTAGGAGTAGGTTTAATCTTTGCAGCTCTAATTCAAGGTACTTCAAGAAACCCTTCTCTAAGAAAAGAATTATTCAATACAGCAATTCTAGGTTTCGCTCTAACCGAAGCTCTAGGTCTATTTGCCTTAATGATGGCCCTAATTTTCCTATACGCATTCTAATATGGAAACCTGTACGGACCTATCCAGACCTAAAACCCTGGTGATGGAGATCCGACATTGGTGAAAGTGTAGTGACCCTAAAAGTAGATAATTCCATGCTAATACTAATTTATAAGGCAAGCCCTGGAAGTGCTCCACGGTCTATTGATCCCCTCGGAGGTCACGGTACTAAATGGTACTGAAGAACCTCTACCCAGAATCCAGGTGAATGAAGCGATTTAGATCACATTAATATAGATCTACAAGCCATGGTAAAAACTTGTCATAGGATGGACTCCAACCCTTAAATGGGATCAGGTAACTGGTGACCTGAGGAGCAACCAAGACCATGTAACTAAACATAGGGTATAAAAGTGGAGGGTAGCGTAAATAGTATGCACAGTTAGATATAATGATGGATAGGGTTAGGTGACAGGTGAGAGAATAAGTTCCAGTTCTCAATGATCCTGGTTTATGGTATAAGTTGTTGTGTTGACAGGTGTAGTCAAGAGCATCCGCAATAGTCTATATACAAATATACTGATAGACTCTACAACAATGATTGAAATAAACATTAAGTCACTGGTAGGAAGGTGAACGCTGTAAGGTATACCCTTAATAGGGGTTGAAATGCGTTGTGGGTACCGCTGGGAAGAATGGAGGTAGTTGAAGTGTCACCATAGTAGCAACTAGGTAGCGAAATTCCAAGTCTACATAGAGATGGGTAAGCCAACATGCTCCTGGTAGTGATACAACACTAGCCAACCAGGTCTGGAAGTGGGGTTTCCGGGAAAAGTAGATCTGCTAGCTACATCAGAAGGTGTTAAGGAAATAGGTAGGCTCAAACCTATCTGCTAGGGGGAAACGAGGAAACTTGAGAACATTCCCATCGAACTGCTTGACAGGAATGAAGAGCCCTCAGAAGAGTAAGATTCCAACTACACATATATTGAGATACAAAGGCTATATCTAAAAGAAACTGATTGAATTCAGGCTATAGGTAACTAGTTTAATA